TAATGAAAGTAGATTATCTTTCCATTCATTTCAAAACTTCCACGATCCCTTCCCGAACCAAACATGAATCTTTCAATTCATTTGGCTCTCACGCTCAATTTATTCAATTACTTATGGGAATTCCCATATTCTTTTTTAATGTAATGAGCGTATCCTCTCCTCTCTATTCATATTCGAAAATATCGAAACCGATCAATAATCCAAGAACATAATATTCGGAGGACTCTTCTGACCAAACAAATAATTGTCAGCAAGGTTGTTTCTTTTTTTTTTCAAATCCAAAGAATTCTTCTTACTTTATACATAGGTCATCGATTCAGCATTGGATAAAAAAGATAAAAAAGGGGGATGAAATACCCATTTTTACAATTTTTTCCACTCAAATAACGGGTTCAAATCATTTTATCGACATGAGTGTTTTATATCGAAAAAAAATTCCAACTATTTGTTTTGAACCCATTTATGTATTAATTTATTAACTAACATAGTAGTAGAAAGAATACCATGCTGCATCTGAACTTCAAACGGTTTAGCTTTAACCCTGTTAATGGTTTACATTATTGGTTGATAGAGAATCAAAGTAGATTTACCAATGAATCGCGAAATGCTATGGTTCTTAAATATTTTTTTTTCAGAAGAAATTCGCGGAATCATGCATCTTTTTTTTCCTAGTTGTAACGAAAAAAATGCAGTTGGTTGGATCCAGCCTATTCTTGAAATAAACAACTCGCACACACTCCCTTTCCAAAAAAAATCAAAACACCAAGCACTACGCTTAGATTTATTGGATTTGTTGCTAAAATATCGGTATTAAACCCGAAACTCCCGGCGGATGGCCAATAACCCAAGGAAAGGAAAGAATCGGTTACATTTTTCATATGATATCCTCTTTCTTATAGTTATAGATAGACTAATTATTTCTATTATTTTTGTATTATTTTTATTCAAAATTTCCCTATTTATAAATACTAACATAGAATATACTAAATAGAGTCAAATATATATATTGATTTATAAATGGATAAATGGTTTTTTTTTTAATTGGAAATTTCCAATAAGTGGAAATTTCCAATAAGAATGATACTTATTAGGTACCAGATCTTATGTCAGGTCAGTTGGGAAATATCTCGTTTGTTGCAACTGCAATACTTCCTAAAAAAAAAAAGTTCTTCCATTGGACTAAGAAAGTAAAAGGAAGAAAGCTAGTTGGGGTGCGATTCCTCATCCTCAAATCGGATCTTTCAGCGGGTTGTTGTCCCTAAGTAATTGAATTGTAGGAGTTAAATCTTAATAGAATTCGAAAAAACAAGAGCAGTAAATCCAAGAAAAAAAAATATGTATTTTTGGATTAAACAAAAGGATTCGCAAATAAAAGAGCTAATGCTACAACCAGTCCATAAATTGTTAAAGCTTCCATAAAAGCCAGACTAAGCAATAAAGTACCTCGTATTTTTCCCTCCGCCTCTGGTTGCCTCGCGATCCCCTCTACAGCCTGTCCCGCAGCAGTACCTTGACCAACTCCAGGTCCAATAGAAGCAAGCCCGACGGCCAACCCAGCAGCAATAACGGAAGCGGCAGAAATCAGTGGATTCATGTTAAGTTCCTCGCACCAAAACAAAAAAAAATAAAGAAATAGTTAATGATACAATCAACCAATGAATTAGGACTTAATTATTCCATCGCTAAGATTTCTCTAGTTAAATTAACTAGAACCTCGAATTGAAATAAAAATATTATTGAATCCGCAGAACTACTTCGATATTTCTTTTTTAGTTCCTATCCACGTAGTTTTTGTGAATCTGTACGACTTTTGTTCTTTTCTTACATTTCTTTCTTTTTTTCGAACTATTCTTTGTTCTTTATTCGTGATTAAAATTAATTCAATTCACAATTACAGACGAAACGGAAGGCCTTCCGTTGGAATCGCTATCTAAATTCAAAATAGTAGGACAAATTAGATATATCTTTAGTTCATATATACCTAGTTAATATCTAATATTACATATACATGCCTTTCCCCCATACTGTAAACCAAATATCGGATCTTATATTCAATGGGATTTTAGAATAATTCTTCAAAACATCGACAAGAGTTGTCTTATATCGATTAGATTCCATACACCTAGTTTGACCCCCCCCCTTCCGCCGCTAACCAATCTTTTTTTTAATCGCACGTCGTAAACAGATACAATAAAAATTATTACTCAGATTATGACTCTTAATATTTTATAATATAAAATATATTGGAATTGAATAAACAAAACACTATAAAGAGAATATTCATTGGAGGGGGTATAAATAGTCCAATTTTAGGAAAAAGATCTTTTAGATCTCTTTCCTTTTTTCCTAATATTGTAATCTTTGGTACTATATACTATAGATCGTATATACCTTTATTTATACCTTATTTATCTTCCCTAAATGGATTACCTTGAGTCGCGCATAGGTTGCGTCAGGCTAAGCTAAAAAAAGACTATGGAACTAGTCAATGATGACCTTC